TGATAATATATTAGAATATTCAGTGCCGGGCTGTTTTTTTATTGGCTTTTAGTGGGGGTTTTTGGGTTATTTGTGGGCGGGTAAAAAAATAAAAAAATTGATGCATATATATATATATATATATATATAATGGGATGCCAATTTACATTTCAACTTGTTGGCTCGTGCGTTCTTGAGTCTTTCTTGGTTTCGGGGTTTGACAAGAATAACAGGATTTACTGAGCGTAGGGGGGTAGGGGGGTTTGTCGCGTAAAAACCAAAAGGGGGCACTATATAAGGATAAGTTGAACAAGAGATGAGTATGTTATGCACTTGACTCAATAATATGTAATTCTTAAATTATGTCTTATAATAATTAATATTTATTATCACATACAAGAGAAAATGTTCAACCTTAAATTAACATTTGTGCTTGCACTCTGATATGCCAGATGAAAGGAAACCAAAAAAAAATAACGTTATGCATATAAAAGAATGCTCGGCTTGGTGGGTAACGAGACATATGTACTACACATTGATCTTAATCAGATGCCAGTATAATTATCCGATTGGGGAGATATTACAATTTATGTTCCTGAAATAGGAACCAGATGCCAGTAATAGTTCATATTGTGCGACCCCCACAGTTGTTGTCCCTGATTCTATCATGCATGATATACCTTTATATAAATTAGTTGGTGGTTTCTTACTACATTAAGATGTTTTGGTGGGATCTTAGTTGGTTATTTCAAGGAAAAATTTGAGGACAAATTTTTAGGGATTAATATATTACCCAGGTTAAAATGTAAATATTTGTGAGTTTTAATATTATGCTTATGTATACCTTAATATTTAGTACTTGCTTGAATGGTTAAAATAATGAGTTGGTGATAATACATATATGAATTAATACATTGTTGTAAAGTTACATATATTATGTTTATCACGGTGGGAGTGGTTTTTCAGGAAATAGTTTAGTTTAGAATTCTGGCTTTGGGAGCCAGTGGCGGGAGTTAAAATCTCTCTTTTCTGGGCGCTAGGGAGGAATTTAACCTCCGATCTTCGGATTACAAGACCGATGCTTTTAGGCTAAGCTACTAGGGCAAGCTCATTCTAATGCTTTATTTTCTAATCAGCCCGCTAGTGGGAAGAAGATTAGGAATAGTGCGAAGTATAGAACGGATGCGATTTGTCCAATAATGATGAATGGGTGTTCTACTGGTATGCCTCCAATTCATGTAAGGATAATTATGTCTGCTACTAGGGTTCAAAATAGAAGTTGGGTGAGGGGGCGGAATGTTAGTCCTCGTTGTTTTGAGGTGTGTAGAAGTGGTACTACTATTAGTACTAAGATAGAGAATAGTAATGCAAGAACACCTCCTAGTTTATTTGGGATTGATCGAAGGATAGCGTAGGCAAACAGAAAGTACCATTCTGGTTTAATGTGTGGAGGAGTAACTAAGGGGTTAGCGGGGGTAAAGTTTTCTGGGTCTCCTAGTAGGTTTGGGGAAAACAATGCTAGTATTATAAGCGCTAGGAGCATGAGTATAAACCCAAGTAAGTCTTTATATGTGAAGTATGGGTGGAAAGAGATTTTGTCTGCGTCTGAGTTTAATCCAATTGGGTTATTTGATCCTGTTTCATGGAGGAAAAGAAGGTGAAGGATAGTTGCGGCGGCAATGATGAATGGTAGTAGGAAGTGGAATGCGAAGAACCGTGTTAGTGTCGCGTTGTCTACCGAGAATCCGCCTCAGATTCATTGAACTAGCATGTCCCCTATGTATGGTACAGCAGATAGAAGATTTGTGATAACTGTGGCGCCTCAGAAGGACATTTGGCCTCATGGGAGCACATAGCCAACGAAGGCTGTTATCATAACTAGTAGAAGAAGGACCACGCCGATGTTTCAGGTTTCCTTGTAGAGGTATGACCCATAATAAAGGCCTCGGGCGATGTGCATGTAGATGCAGATGAAGAAGAATGATGCCCCATTGGCGTGGATGTTGCGGATTAGCCATCCGTAGTTTACGTCTCGACAAATGTGGGCTACTGATGAAAATGCGGTTGAAATGTCTGAGGTGTAGTGTATGGCTAAGAATAGGCCGGTTAGAATTTGGGTAATTAAACATAGTCCTAGGAGGGAACCAAAGTTTCATCACAGTGAAATGTTAGATGGTGCTGGTAGGTCGACTAATGCATCGTTAGCAACTTTAATTAGGGGGTGTGTTTTTCGTAGGCTTGCCATGGGATGGTTTCTGTAGTTGAACAACAACGGTGGTTCTTCAAATCATTGGTCTTAGTTAAAGTCTGAGCAGGAATTATGATCTTTATTCTGGTTTTGTTCTCAATTGGTCTACCTCTGGGTCTAGTCGCCGTCGCTTCTAATCCTACGCCTTATTTTGCTGCGTTTGGATTAGTAATTTCGGCGGGGGTTGGGTGTGGGCTTTTGGTGGGCCATGGGGGCTCTTTTTTATCATTAGTTCTTTTTTTAATTTATTTAGGGGGGATGCTCGTTGTTTTTGCCTATTCGGCAGCTTTGGCTGCTGAGCCTTTCCCGGAAGCTTGGGGTAGTCGTGCTGTGTTAGGTTATGTTTTAGTTTATTTAGTTGGGGTTAGTTTAGTAGCAGGGTTTTTCTGAGAGGGTTGATTTGAGGGTTCATGGACGGTTGTGGATGGATTAAAAGAGTTTTCTGTTTTACGTGCCGATATTAGTGGGGTGGCTGTAATGTACTCATTTGGTGGAGGCATGTTAATTATTTGCGCTTGGGTATTACTTTTGACCCTGCTTGTTGTGTTGGAGCTTACCCGTGGTTTGAGTCGGGGGACGTTACGGGTGGTTTAAAGTGAAATTAGGATAGCGGCTAGGGTTAGGGTTAAAAGGAAGATGGTTAGGTACGTCTTAATTATTCCCCGTGAGATGTTATTTGTGGCTTTTGCTATGCTTTTTTGCGTTAGCGCTAGGCCTTTTGGTCCAATTGTTTCGAGCCATGTTTTGTCGAGTTGGGTGGCGGCTGATTGTCCTAGGGTGAGTTTAAGCTTTGGGATTAGTCGATGAATAATTATAGGGAAGAATCCTAGTATATTTGAGAAGTGGTGTGTGTGAGTTGGGGTAACTTTCACTTGTTTGCTTGTTATGTTGGCTAGTTCTATGGCTGTCAGCAGGCCTGTAATTGTTACTAGGAGAGCCGCTATTTTTAAGGGGGTTGGTATTGTTATAACGGGTGTTTTTATTGGTAAAAAGTTTTGGGTGATAATTAGTCCTGCGGTGATGCTTCCTCAGGCAAGTCGCTTGAGGGGGTTAATTACTAATGGGTTGTTTTCGTTGATCGGGCATAGGGGTAGGAATCGGGGAGCTCCTATGATTACAAAATATACTAGACGGAAACTATATACAGCTGTAAAAGATGTGGCAATTAATGTCAGGACAAGGGCTCAGGCGTTTAGGGATGAGGAGTTTAGGGTTTCAATGATTGCGTCTTTTGAGAAGAACCCTGCTAGGAAGGGGGTCCCCGTTAGGGCTAGGCTGCCAATTGTGAAATAAGTAGAGGTGGTGGGTATGGTATTGAGTAGGCCTCCTATTTTTCGGATGTCTTGCTCGTCATTTAGGCTGTGAATAATTGATCCCGAACACAGGAATAATATAGCTTTGAAAAAGGCGTGGGTGCAGATATGAAGGAATGCTAGCTGTGGTTGATTTAATCCGATTGCGACTATTATTAGGCCTAGTTGGCTTGATGTTGAGAAGGCTACGATTTTTTTGATGTCATTTTGGGTGAGGGCGCAGGTGGCTGCGAATAGTGAGGTTAGTGCTCCAAGACAGAGACAAGTTGTCAATGCTAGTTGGTTGTTTTCTATAAGAGGGTGGAAGCGGATTAGTAGGAAAATTCCTGCAACAACCATGGTGCTTGAGTGGAGTAGGGCAGATACTGGGGTAGGGCCTTCTATGGCGGCTGGGAGTCAAGGGTGAAGGCCAAACTGGGCGGATTTTCCCGTTGCTGCTAAGATGAGTCCAATTAGGGGAAGTGTTATGTCAAAGTCTTTTGATAGGGTTAGGATTTGTTGGATCTCTCAGGAGTTGAGGTTTATTGCGAACCAGGCTATAGTTATAATTAATCCGATGTCTCCTACTCGGTTATAAATAACGGCTTGGAGGGCAGCTGTGTTTGCATCTGCCCGGCCATACCATCATCCGATGAGCAGGAAAGATATAATTCCAACTCCCTCCCAGCCAATGAATAGTTGGAAGATGTTATTAGCTGAGACTAAAATAATTATGGCTACTAAGAATACAAGTAGATATTTAAAGAATTGGTTGATGTTGGGGTCGGAGTGCATGTATCATAGTGAGAATTCAAGGATTGATCAGGTGACATATAAGGCAATTGGGATAAAGATTAAGGAGTAGTGATCAAATTTAAGGCTGATGTTTACATCAAATGTTTGGGTATTTATTCATTGTCAGTTTGTTACGATGCTTTCTGCCCCCTGGGCTAGGAAAATTGTAAGAGGTAGGAGGCTGATGAAGAAGGCTAAACTAATGGCAGTTTTAGTGGTTTTTGCTATATTAGATCCTTGTTGGTTTGGGTTAAGTGTGGTGAGTAGTGGGTGGAGTAGGATAATAAGGGTTAGGAGGAGGGACGAGTGTATGATTAGTGTCATAGCTTCCACTTGGATTTGCACCAAGAGTTTTTGGTTCCTAAGACCAACGGATGGGCTGTTATCCTTTGGGAGCACAAGGAAGCCGGGGATTTTAACCCCGGAGCGTAAGAATTAGCAGTGCTTACTATTTTCTGTTCTTCCTTGGTGAGTAAGGGGGTTTTAACCCCTATCTTTAGAATCACAATCTAATATTTTAGCTAAACTATACTTACAGTAGCATCATCCTCACATGAGCTCTGGTTTTGTAACTAGCAGGACGATAGGGATTAAGTGTAGGGTTATTAGTAAATGTTCTCGAGTGTGGAATGGTTGAAGTCCTGTGATATGGTTTGGTGTTGGGCCTCGTTGTGATATAAGGAATATGTATAAGGAATAGCTGGCTGTAATTAGTGTCCCTAGTCCGGTGAGTAAGATTGTTCAAGGGGATCAGTTGAACAATGTTGTGATGATTATGAGTTCTCCTATTAGGTTTGGCAGTGGTGGTAGTGCTAGGTTGGCTAGATTAGCGGTGAATCATCAGACTGCTGTTAGTGGAAAGATCATTTGTAGTCCTCGGGCGAGGACCATTGTTCGACTGTGGGTTCGTTCATATGCTGTATTGGCCAAACAGAATAATGCTGAGGATGCTAATCCGTGGGCAATTATAAGGATGATTGCTCCTGAGAAGCCTCATGGGGTTTGAATTAGGATTCCTCCTGCTACCAATCCTATATGACCTACGGATGAGTAAGCAATTAATGATTTTAGGTCCGTTTGTCGGAGGCAGATTGATCCAGTTATAATGATGCCTCATAGGGCTAGAATAATAAATGGATAAGCTAGTTCTTTTGATAAGGGGTCGAGTATTACTATCATGCGTATTATTCCGTACCCGCCGAGTTTTAGTAAAACTGCTGCTAGTACTATAGATCCTGCCACGGGGGCTTCTACGTGCGCTTTTGGTAATCATAGGTGAACCCCATATAGTGGTATTTTGACTAGGAATGCGATCAGGCAGCCAGCTCATCAGATTATATGGCCTCAGGAGTTGAGTTGTAGGGGTTGTGAGTATTGAAGCACTAATATTGATAGGGTGCCGGTGGATTGTTGGAGGAGGAGAAGGGCAACGAGAAGTGGGAGTGATCCTGCTAGGGTATAGAACAGAAAATAAGTTCCCGCATTAAGCCGTTCGGTTTGATTTCCTCACCGGGTGATAATGATGAGAGTTGGGATAAGTGTGGCTTCAAATATGATGTAGAATATAATGACTTCTGTAGCGCCGAATGCTATGATTAAGAAGGTTTGTAATGAGGCGAGAAGCATAATGTACGTGCGTTGTCGGGCAATTGGTTCAGGGCTGATGTGGTTTTGGCTGGCTAGAATTATGAGTGGGAGTAATCAGCATGTTAGTACTAGGAGGGGGGTTGATAAGGGGTCTGTGGCTAGGTATGTATTGGAGGAGGTTCATCCGGTTTCGGATGTTCATTTTAGTCAAGTTAGGCTAGTAAGAGCGATTAGGAGGCTATGTGTAGTTGTAGTTGTCCATAGTCACTTGGGGGAAGTTAGTCAAATTGTTGGAAATAGTATAATTGTGGGGACAAGTACTTTTAGCATTGTAGAAGGTTAAGGCTTTGTAGTCGATTAGTTCCGTGGGTGCGAACTGTGGCAACTAGCAGTGCTAGACCGGTGCTTGCTTCACAAGCAGAAAAAGCTAGGAGTAGTATAGGGGCTGTTGAGAATCCTGTGGCTTCGAATTGTAGTGCCCATAGGGCTAGCGCAATGAACAGGGATAGTATTATTCCTTCTAAGCATAGGAGTGCGGAAAGCAGATGAGTTCGGTGTAATGCTAGTCCTATTAGGCCTAGAATAAATGCTGAGCTAAAGCTGAAATGTGCGGGTGTCATAAGAGGGCCGTGGAATTAAACCACGGTTTTCTGAGCCGAAATCAGAGGTCTTGTATTGGACTAGCCCACTATTCTGCTCATTCTAAGCCGCCTTGGGTTCACTCATAAATTAATCCAAGGGTTAGTAAAATTAGGACTGTTGTGGCCCAGAAGAATGTTCCTGTTGGGTTATGGAGTTGGTCTCCTCAGGGCAGGGGGAGGAGGAGAGCAATTTCTAGGTCGAAGAGAAGGAACAGGATTGCTACTAGGAAGAAGCGTAGAGAGAATGGCAGTCGGGCCGACCCTAATGGGTCAAACCCGCATTCGTATGGGGACAGTTTTTCTGCATCTGGGTTTATTTGTGGTAATCAAAAAGATAGAGTTGCTAGGATTAAGGATAAGATTATTGCGATGGTTAGAATGGCTATAACTAGGTTCACTATCTTTCCTTGGGGTTTAACCAAGACCGTGTGATTGGAAGTCACTTATACTAATTTTAATACTAGAAAGATTATGAGCCTCATCAGTAGATGGATACGTAAAGGAATAGTCATACTACGTCGACAAAGTGTCAGTATCAGGCAGCGGCCTCAAAACCAAAGTGGTGTTCAGACGTAAAGTGATATTGGGCTTGGCGTAGAAGGCATACTGCTAGGAAAGTCGATCCAATAATAACATGTAGCCCGTGGAATCCTGTGGCTACGAAGAATGTTGAGCCGTAGACTCCGTCTGCGATTGTGAAAGGTGCTTCGTAATACTCAATAGCTTGGAGTGCGGTAAAATAAAGTCCTAGCAGAATAGTTAGTGCTAAAGATTGGATGGCCTGTTTTCGTTCTCCTTCTATAATACTATGGTGGGCTCATGTTACTGTAACTCCTGAGGCTAATAGTACGGCTGTGTTAAGGAGTGGTACTTCAAAGGGGTCTAGTGGGATAATTCCTGAGGGAGGTCAGTATGCTCCTAATTCGGGTGTTGGTGCTAGGCTGGCGTGATAAAAAGCTCAAAAGAACCCAAGGAAAAAGAATACTTCAGAAGTGATAAATAAGATTATTCCGTATCGTAATCCTTTTTGTACTGGGGGTGTGTGGTGGCCTTGGAAGGTCCCTTCTCGGATGATGTCACGTCATCATTGGTATATGGTAAGGAGCAGAAGAATTATTCCTAGAGTCATTAGTGTTGTTGAGTGAAAATGGAACCAGATTGCTAGGCCTGATGTTATTAATAGGGCAGCAATAGCTCCGGTTAGTGGTCATGGGCTTGGGTCAACTATATGGTAGGCGTGTGCTTGATGGGCCATTAAGTGTTCTCTTGAAGGTATAGGCTTAGGAGAAGTACAAAGACATAGGCTTGGATTATTGCAACTGCAACTTCCAGCAGTGTAAGAAGGAAAAGCACGGCGGCAGTTAGGACTGCCACTGTTGGTATTATTGGTAGGAGGACAAATACGGCGGTAGCAATAAGTTGAATTAGTAGATGGCCTGCGGTCAGGTTGGCTGTAAGTCGAACTCCAAGGGCTAGTGGTCGAATAAATAGGCTGATTGTTTCAATAATAATTAGTACTGGAATCAGTGGGATGGGTGTCCCTTCTGGGAGTAGATGTCCTAGTGCGATTGTTGGTTGGTTTCGCATTCCAATAATAACTGTGGCAAGTCACAGGGGCACGGCGAATCCTATGTTAAGTGATAGTTGTGTTGTGGGTGTGAAGGTGTAGGGTAGAAGGCCTAGTATATTAATTGTAATCAGGAAGATTATTAATGAAGCCAATAGAAGTGCTCATTTGTGTCCTTTTACGCTCAGTGGTATTATTAGTTGATTTGTGGAGCGGTTAATAAACCATTCTTGAGCTGTGATAAGTCGGTTGTTGATTCATCGAGATGTGGGGGTTGGGTAAAGTACTCAGGGAAGAGCAATTGCGATGGCAATTAGTGGGATCCCTAGGTAAATAGGGCTTTCAAATTGGTCGAAAAAACTTACTATCATGGTCAGTCTCAGTACTCAGTTTTGTGTTTTTCAGCACTTACTAAGGTCGGTTCATTTGGTGTAGTATGGTTTAAAATTTTAGTTGGAATAATAGTTAGGAAAATAAGTCAAGAGAATACTAAAATCATGAATCAAGGGCCGGGGTTTAATTGTGGCATTTCACTAAGGGTGGTCTGGAGTCACCAATCTTTGGCTTAAAAGGCCAATGCTTTGTCCAATATTTAGCTTCTTAGCGAAGCAAGGTCTAGTTGACATGCGGACCAAGTTTCGAAGTGTGGTAGGGGTACTGCTTCAATTACAATTGGTATAAAGCTGTGGTTGGCTCCGCAAATTTCTGAGCATTGTCCGTAGTATACTCCTGGATGTGAAGCAAGGAGGGCAGTTTGATTAAGTCGTCCTGGGACTGCATCTATTTTTACGCCCATGGAGGGAACAGCTCAAGAGTGTAGTACGTCTTCGGCAGAAACTAGAATGCGGATTGGAGATTCTACTGGGATAACTATCCGGTGGTCTGTTTCTAGGAGTCGAAATTGTCCTGGGGTAAGGTCTTGGGTTGGAACTATGTAGGCATCAAAATTTAGGTTTTCATAGTCCGTATATTCGTAGCTTCAGTATCATTGGTGTCCTATTGCTTTAATTGTTAGGTGAGGGTCACTGATTTCGTCTATAAGATAAAGAATACGTAGGGAGGGTAGGGCAATTAATACTAAAATTACAGCGGGTAAAATAGTTCACACAATTTCGATTTCTTGAGAGTCTAGGATAAGCTTATTAGTAAGTTTAGTGGATACCATTGCAATAATAATATATAGTACTAGAGCACTAATTAAGAATACAATTATTAGTGCGTGATCGTGGAAATGAAGAAGTTCTTCTATTACTGGTGATGCTGCGTCTTGGAATCCTAATTGGGTTGGATGTGCCATTAAGCTCAGGGCTAAAAGACATGCGGGGGTTTAACCCACAATTTGACCTTGACAAGGTGATGTAATATACGTTTTACTAATGTCTTTAGAAGGAAGTGACAGAGTGGTCATGTGGCTGGCTTGAAACCAGCATATGGAGGTTCAATTCCTTCCTTCCTCGTTAGTTTGATTGAACTTGAACGAATGCTGGTTCTTCGTATGTATGGTAGGGAGGGGGGCAGCCGTGAAGTCATTCTACATTTGTTGTTGTTAGTTCTACAGATAGTACTTCTCGTTTAGCGGTGAAGGCTTCTCATAGGATAAATAAGAATATAATTACTGCCACTAATGAGATTAGCGATCCAATAGATGAGATTGTATTTCATAGGGCGTAGGCATCTGGGTAGTCAGAATATCGCCGTGGCATGCCCGCTAGGCCTAGGAAGTGTTGTGGGAAGAATGTAAGGTTAACTCCAATAAATATAACTGTGAAGTGGATTTTTGTTCAGGTGCTGTGGAGGGTGTATCCGGTTAGTAGTGGGAATCAGTGCACAAAGGCTGCCATAATGGCGAATACAGCACCCATGGATAGTACGTAGTGGAAATGTGCGACTACATAATAAGTGTCATGAAGAACAATATCAAGTGATGAATTAGATAGGACAATTCCTGTGAGTCCGCCTACTGTAAACAGGAAAATGAACCCCAGGGCTCATAGTATAGGTGTTTCTCATTTGATTGATCCTCCGTGGAGCGTGGCTAGTCAACTAAACACTTTTACACCTGTTGGGATTGCAATGATTATTGTTGCAGATGTAAAGTATGCACGGGTATCAACGTCTATTCCAACGGTGAATATGTGGTGAGCTCATACGATAAACCCTAGAAGACCGATGGCCATTATGGCTCAAACTATTCCCATGTAACCAAATGGTTCCTTTTTGCCGGAGTAGTAGGCTACAACATGAGAGATAATTCCAAATCCTGGGAGGATAAGGATGTAAACTTCTGGATGACCAAAGAATCAGAATAGGTGTTGGTAAAGGATGGGGTCTCCTCCCCCTGCTGGGTCAAAGAATGTGGTGTTGAGGTTTCGATCTGTTAGGAGTATTGTAATCCCAGCAGCTAAAACAGGCAGCGACAGGAGAAGAAGAACGGCAGTTACAAGTACGGATCAGACGAATAGAGGTGTTTGATACTGGGAGATAGCTGGGGGTTTCATATTAATAATTGTGGTGATGAAGTTGATTGCTCCGAGGATTGATGAAACACCTGCTAAATGAAGTGAGAAGATTGTTAAGTCTACTGATGCCCCTGCGTGGGCTAGGTTTCCTGCTAGGGGTGGGTAGACTGTTCACCCTGTCCCGGCTCCAGCCTCAACACCGGAAGAAGCTAGTAAAAGCAGGAATGATGGGGGTAGTAATCAGAAGCTTATGTTATTTATTCGTGGGAATGCCATGTCGGGGGCTCCAATTATTAGTGGTACGAGTCAGTTTCCAAATCCCCCAATAAGGATGGGTATTACTATAAAGAAGATTATAACAAATGCGTGGGCAGTTACGATAACATTGTAAATTTGATCATCACCGAGAAGTGATCCAGGTTGACTTAGCTCGGCCCGAATTAGGAGGCTTAGGGCAGTTCCCACTATTCCGGCTCAGGCACCAAATACGAGATAAAGGGTACCAATGTCTTTGTGGTTGGTAGAGAAGAATCAGCGTGTGATTGCCACAGGTAGGGTGGCCGAGTGCTTAGGCGGTGGGTTGTAGCCCCGAAGACAGAGGTTTAAGTCCTCTCCCTGTCAGCCCCGTGGTGAAGAACACATTGAATTGCAAATTCAAAGACGTAGATTAATACTCTGCCGGGGCTTTTCCCGCCTTGCTGAGCCAGGCGGCGGGAAAAGTAGATGGATGCTCGCTGGCTTGAGCGCTTAGCTGTTAACTAAGAGTTTGTAGGATCGAGGCCTTCCCATCTAGTAAGGCCTTAGCTTAATTAAAGCGTCTGACTTGCAATCAGAAGATGTAAGTTAATCTCTTGTAGGTCTTAGCCAGGGACTAGAAGATTTTCACTTCTACTTAGAGCTTTGAAGGCTTTTGGTCTAATATTATCCTAAGTCCCTAGGTGGTTAGTATTACAATGGTGGGGGTTATAGGTAATAGTCCTAGGGTGGCCGTGATGGATAGGGCGAGTGGCAGGGTGGTTTGGGTTGTTTTGGTCCGTCAGGGGGTGATTGAGTTGGTTGTATTTGGAGAGATAGTTAGTGTTATTGCGTAACATAGTCGTAAGTAGAAGTATAAGCTAATTAGTGCGGTCAGGGCTATTGTTGTGGCGACGATGGGTAGGTCTTGTTTTGTCAGTTCTTGTAGAATTATTCATTTTGGTATAAACCCTGTAAGTGGTGGGAGGCCGCCTAATGATAATAGGACCAGGGCGGTTGTTGACGTGAGCGCGGGGCTTTTCGATCAGGTTGTTGCGAGTGTATTAATTTTGGTTGTTATTGATATTTTTAGGGTCATAAATGCTGCGGAGGTCATGATGATATATGTTACTAGTGCAAGAAGGGTGAGTTGTGGGGCGTACTGGATTACAATAATCATTCATCCCATGTGGGCGATTGAGGAGTAGGCTAGGATCTTTCGTAGTTGGGTTTGGTTTAGTCCCCCCCATCCTCCAACTAGTGTGGATGTAATTCCTAGTAGTGTAAGTAGTAGCGGGTCAATATTTTGTGCTGTTTGGATAATTAGTGCGAATGGGGCAAGTTTTTGTCAGGTGGACAAGATTAGGCCTGTTAACAGGTCTAATCCTTGTAGGACTTCTGGCATTCAGAAGTGTACGGGTGCTAGTCCAATTTTGAGTGCCAGGGCAGCTGTAAATATCATGCTAGCGAGGGGGTTTGATAGGTTGTTGATGCTTCATTCTCCTGTTATTCATGCATTTGTTGCGCTTGCGAATAAGATTATTGCTGCTGCGGTGGCCTGTGTTAAGAAATATTTTGTGGTTGCTTCGACCGCACGGGGGTGGTGGTGTTGTGCTATTAGTGGGGTAATTGCCAGTGTATTAATCTCCAGGCCCATTCAGGCCAGAAGTCAGTGGGAGCTGGCAAAGGCTAAGGTGGTGCCTAGTCCTAGGCTGGATAGTAGGGTTGCAAGTACGTATGGGTTCATTAGCGGAGGAGGGACTTTAACCGTCATGCTCGGGGTATGGGCCCGAAAGCTTTATTAGCTGACCACGCCCGTAGAAAGTGGTGTAAAGGAAGCACTAAGAGTTTTGATCTCTTGAGTTTGGGTTCAATTCCCTTCTTTCTAGAAACTGAGGGGATTTTAACCCCTGTAGTTCACTCTATCAAAGTGGTCCTTGAATGCTCGGGCACAGTTTCTTTGTTATAGCTGTGGGGGGAGTCCTGCTAGGGCAATTGGTAGGGCGGTGTGTCATAGTACAAAGGCGAGTGTGAGGGGAAGAAAGTTCTTTCAGACTAGGTGTATGAGTTGATCATATCGGAATCGAGGGTATGAGGCTCGTACTCATAGGAATACAGCTGATAGCAGTGCAGCTTTAATCATGAGGTTAATTGTTGTAAGTTCGGGGATGCTGGGGATGTGTGAGGCTCCTAGAAATAGCACGGCTGATAGGGTATTTATTAAAAGGATGTTGGCGTACTCAGCCAAGAAGAAGAGTGCAAAGGGTCCCCCTGCATATTCTACGTTGAAACCAGATACTAGCTCTGATTCCCCCTCTGTTAGGTCGAAGGGTGCCCGGTTTGTTTCAGCTAGTGTTGAGATATATCATATTGCGGCTAGGGGTCAGGTAGGGATGAGTAGTCAAATGTTTTCCTGGGTGGTGTTAAATGTTTGTAGGGTGTACCCTCCTGAAAAGATAATTACAGAGAGAAGGATTAATCCTAAGCTTACTTCATAGGAAATTGTTTGGGCCACGGCCCGTAGGGCTCCAATTAGTGCGTATTTTGAATTTGATGCTCAGCCCGACCCCAAGATTGAGTATACCGCAAGGCTTGATAGGGCAAGGATAAATAGGATTCCTAGGTTGAGGTCAATTATTGGATAGGGCATGGGAATGGGTGCTCATAAGATCATGGCTAGAGTTAGTGCGAGCACGGGGGCAGCTAAGAACAAAAGTGGGGATGCTGTGGATGGGCGGATGGGTTCCTTGGTAAATAGTTTTACCCCGTCGACAATGGGTTGAAGGAGTCCGTAAGGTCCTACTACATTTGGCCCTTTTCGTAGTTGCATATAGCCTAGTACTTTTCGCTCGACTAGTGTCAGGAAGGCCACTGCTAGCAATACTGGTACGATGTAGGCTAATGGGTTAATTAAGTGGGTGATTAGGATGTTTAGCATAAACTGGGAAGAGGATTTGAACCTCTGGCTAAAAGGGCTTAGGCCTTTTGCAATTTACCATGCTCTGCCACCCCAGTATGTCCTTATTTTGGCTGGTCGGGTTTTGGCCCTCCCTTTACTTTATTTATTTGTTTGCATAAATTAGGGGTGGGGCGTGCTTGAAGCATGGGCCCCTCTTTCCCGATCCTTTCGTACTAGGAAAAGTAGCGTTACAGATAGAAACTGACCTGGATTGCTCCGGTCTGAACTCAGATCACGTAGGACTTTAATCGTTGAACAAACGAACCCTTAATAGCGGCTGCACCATTAGGATGTCCTGATCCAACATCGAGGTCGTAAACCCCCTCGTCGATATGGACTCTGGGAGAGGATTGCGCTGTTATCCCTAGGGTAACTTGGTTCGTTGATCGGCTTTGCTGCCGGATCGTGCTTGGTCAGATGTTCTGCGGCTTAGAGATGTCTCTCTTAGATTTAGGAGGTTTATCCCGGTCCACTGGGAGGCTTTTTTTTCCTCCGTGGTCGCCCCAACCGAAGGTAAAATATCATATCCCACAAAGTTTCTGGGTTTAAAGTTGTTTGGTGTGGGTTGAGTTTTGTACCTTAAGCTCCAAAGGGTCTTCTCGTCTTGTATTATTATACCCGCTTCTGCACGGGTAGATCAATTTCACTGACTTGAAAGGGGAGACAGTTAAGCCCTCGTTTGGCCATTCATACAGGTCTCTATTTAAAAGACAAGTGATTGCGCTACCTTCGCACGGTCAGGATACCGCGGCCGTTAAACTTATCGTCACTGGGCAGGCTGGACCTCCTATACTTGGTTGTGTTGCAGGAGGCGATGTTTTTGGTAAACAGGCGAGGCTTGTGTTTGCCGAGTTCCTTCCCTTTCTTTTAGTCTTTCCTCTAATGCACTCCAGTGTGGGGGTAACGATAGGTGGATTGTGGATTTTTCTTGGTCTTTTTGTAGTCCACATTGCTCTCTGGGGTTGAGTTCGTTAATTGCCAATGGTGGGTCCGATTTTGCTTACACTTGTGCTTGGAGAAGGGCGGGCCTTCTTGTTACTCATTTTAGCATAGTCTCTTCCATGTGGGCATGGGTTGGCCTAGTAGTAATTAGGGGAATAAGATTATTTATCAGGATAATAAACTTCTATCCGTCTGAGCTTTAACGCTTTCTGTTTAGGTGGCTGCTTTTAGGCCCACTGAAACGGTATATTTTATATATTATGATCTTTATCCTCCTGGAAAGGTTGTGTCCTTTGTTAAAGGGGCTGTACCCCCTTCAACTAACTCTCATATGTATCTCTTGGTGTCTTGTTTGTGTTTTGATCTGAGGGGTATGAGGCTGAACTTCTATTCATCTCTTAGGCAACCAGCTATCACCAGGTTCGGTAGGTCTATCACTTCTACCCGGAGCTCTTCCCACTCTTTTGCCACAGAGACGGGTTGGCCCTTAATAGGCTGTCTCGGGGTAGCTCACCTGGTTTCGGGGTTTCAAACTAAAGGTCTCTTTGCTTGGGTGTACTGGCTAAATCATGATGCAAAAGGTACAGGGTTTAATCTTTGCTTTTTTGTGCTTATATGGGCTGTTTCACCTCTCTTTCAGCTTTCCCTTGCGGTACTATCTCTATTGCTTTATGTGACCTTTTCTGTCTCCCATACTCAGGTAAAAGAATGGTTTAAGTTTTTGGTGTAGGCTTATTTTGTTTATTTATATTTTTCAGTTATTGATGGGTTAAGCTAGCGGCTTGGCTCAGGACGATCCAACTTGCATGGATGTCTTCTCGGTGTAAGTGAGATGCTTGACTAACTCGGCCACGTCCTGGGTTTGGTCCAAGTGCACCTTCCGGTACACTTACCATGTTACGACTTGCCTCCCCTTGTTGGTGTTATTGTATTAGGTATCTTTGGTATATTTTGACGGGGAGGGTGACGGGCGGTGTGTACGCGTCTCAGAGCCGGGTTCAAAGGGACACTCTATTTCCCTTTTACTACTAAATCCTCCTTCAAGCACTGTTTTCATGGTGCGTGTTCGTAGTATTCTGTAATAGAAAATGTAGCCCATTTCTTCCCACTTCATGCGCTACACCTCGACCTGACGTTTTGGGTTGTGCCCATTTTGCTTACTTTTTTCCCTTCACAGGGTAAGCTGGCGACGGCGGTATATAGGCTGGGGAGGCTAGAAGTGGTGAGGTTAAACGAGGATTATCGGTTCTAGAACAGGCTCCTCTAGGGGGGTCTGAGACACCGTCAAGTCCTTTGGGTTTTAAGCTGTTGCTCGTAGTACCCTGGCGGACATCTAATTGTAGGTGGATGTCTTGGTTTACGACTGAGCATAGTGGGGTATCTAATCCCAGTTTGTTTCTCAGCTTTCGTGGAGTCAGGTGGGTTATTAAAGCTACTTTCGTGTATAGGGCTTCGGGTTCCCAGGAGCGTATGACGGCCAAGGGACCATTTGGCTTTAAAAAATTGTTTGTCCTTAACCACCCTTTACGCCGTTGTAATATCAACTAGGGTCTCTCGTCTAACCGCGGTGGCTGGCACGAGTTTTACCGGCCCTGTTAACACTAACTAAGTCAAGTTTTCACTTATGGCTTAATGTTTATCACTGCTGAATTCCCTTGGGGGTGTGGCTTGGCTAGGCGTCTTGGGCTAATGATTGTGCCTGATGCCCGCTCCTCGTCCCCGGGTAGGGGGATTGAGGGCATACTCACTGGGCTGCGGAGACTTGCATGTGTAAGTTGAGTTATAGCTGATAGTAAGGTCGGGACCATGCCTTTGTGCATGTGGAGTTTTTTAGGACCCATCTTGGCATCTTCAGTGCCATGCTTTATATTAAGCTACACGAGC